CTCCTCTTAACTGAGATAGAGATCCAATGCTTGAAGTAGGAATCAAATTGATTCCACCAAACCTAATATGTACGGTGGACGAGGTCCTATTTAAAAAGTATTCCTTCTTCCTTTCTTTTCAACTCATTTCTCTCTTCTAATCGATTTTTTTTCTGGCTCGGCTATCCCGTTTAGCCGAGCCATTTCCTTTTATGCTACTCAACCGGACAAAACCAATAAAAAAAAGAAACGCAACAAATCTATTCACCGAGTAAAAGGAGAGAGAGGGATTCGAACCCTCGATAGTTCTTTGTTTCGAACTATACCGGTTTTCAAGACCGGGGCTATCAACCACTCGGCCATCTCTCCCAAAGAAAATTTCTATTTTCTTTTTATCCTATATTTGATTTTTATTCCACCCAATAGAACCCGAACACGGACATATGAGTCGATACCATTACTATCTATAGAAAGATATCAGGCTATAGAAAGATATCGGGTGGGAATCTATAGGTTTATCTATTTGTATATATGTATATATATATAATACAGATGCATGATACAGCAAGCATGCCCCTTGTTTTGTAAAGTAAAAAAAAAAACGACTCTCGATTCCGTGCCCGAATAAAGCGACAAGGGGTGGTAATAAGTCATATGGAATCAATGAAAGATTCATGGTAAAATCTTTCCATGATGCATTTTTTTTGGCTGATAATGATAAAGAGATCAAATGGTATATATAAGCTTCTTTTGTTGGTAGATTGGAGGATTAGAAACATGACTATTGCTTTCCAGCTGGCTGTTTTTGCATTAATTGCTACTTCATTAATCTTACTGATTAGTGTACCTGTTGTATTTGCTTCTCCTGAGGGTTGGTCGGGTAACAAAAATGTTGTATTTTCCGGTACATCATTATGGATTGGATTAGTCTTTCTGGTGGGTATCCTTAATTCTCTCATCTCTTGAACCTATTCGTTCTAGATCCAAAAATGAAATGACCCCTCCCTCCGAATTCCTTCAGGTTGTGAGACACATTAAAATTCAATATAAGTCCCCAAAATGCAAATAACGAAAAAGAAAAAATTAGAAAAATTAAAAGTAGAGGGGGGGGACAAACTTTTGTGTATTGTAAAAATATGTAAAAATGGAAAATAATAAAATTGAAATAAAAAATATACTAAATACATATTTAGTTATGTTATTAAGTATGTATTATAAGACGTTTTGAAATAAGAATTATCTATATTATATAAATATATATATTATTATATATAATGATAATGCGGATATGGTCGAATGGTAAAATTTCTCTTTGCCAAGGAGAAGATGCGGGTTCGATTCCCGCTATCCGCCCAGGATAAGAATAATGGGTAAAGATATTAAATTCAATCTATTTTATTTAATAGATAAAACATTAAGTGAAGTATACTAAGTATAGTTAACCGCAATAGTATAGTGGTTCTACTCGTCCCTTTCTTTTCCTCCCACCCCCAAGAAAAAAAGGTAATTAATTATTCTTTATTCTATTTTTTTGTCGAAAAAATGTTGCGGAGACGGGATTTGAACCCGTGACCTCAAGGTTATGAGCCTTGCGAGCTACCACGCTGCTCTACCCCGCGATGAAGAAACGAATTGAGAATTAATGGACAAACAGGGATTGAATGCGCCCCTCTACCATATCTGTACAAATAGAATAGCCCATTTATACAGAATGGTAAAGAGGACCCTCTACGATCTATGATCATAGAAATTAATATAAAAATGAAAGGACATTTTAATCCTTACCAACTTGATCTTGTTGCCCCGGGCAACAAACATGCATGAACCATTTCGCGAAGTACGTGTCCGGATAACCCAAAGTCTCGATAGTTAGCTCTCGGTCTTCCGGTCGAAAAACAACGTCGATGAAGGCGTGTAGGTGCACTATTACGTGGTGGAGATTGTAACTTTCCATGAATTTCCCATTTCTCGCTCAACGACGGAACTTTGCTTATTTCTTTTTTTGAGGATCGACGAATCAAATGATATTTTTTTTCCAATTTTTGTCTCTTCTTCTCCCTCTGAATCAAACTTTTTCTTGCCATAATGGTTCAATTCCTATTAGTATCAATGATACAAGTAAGATCCTAGATGTAGAAATATAAGAAGGTAGATCCCTTCTCCATTGAAAGAAATGATATTCTCGCGGATACACCCCTAAAATTTAAATTAAAGAATTAACCAAACTTGCCCGATGTAGAGGCAATCAAGAAAGCTGCATAAGTAAATATATAACCGACAGAAAAGTGGGCTAATCCAACTAATCTCGCTTGTACAATAGAAAGAGCGACCGGTTTATCTCTCCATCGAATCAAATTAGCTAAAGGTGTGCGTTCATGAGCCCAAGCTAAAGTTTCAATCAATTCCTGCCAATAACCCCGCCAAGAAATTAAGAACATAAATCCAGTAGCCCAAACAAGATGTCCAAATAAGAACATCCACGCCCAGACCGATAAACTATTCATTCCAAAAGGGTTATATC